ATCCCCTTCGTAACATGATTGCTTCTTCATATAGATAGATATAGGATCTATAAGGCAGCAATTATTTATAAGTACATTTTGTGCAACAGCCCTTCCTATCTGATAGAAAAGGATCCCATGATCCGGAACCGGTCTTAGATGGGCTCGCAACTCCCAAGTTTGTCTATGAAGAGCGAATCTAATTGTATTAGTGTCTATAATTGATTTCTTCTGTGTAATACAAATCGATAGGGCCTCATTGGTAATTGCTACAAGATCTCGTGCATTGTAACCCATGGCTATGGACCCGAATCCATTAGTATGGAACATTTTCTTTTCCAAGTGAAATCCCCTAGTATATGAAAGGGTGAAAACGTGCTTTCGTTGTTGTGGAATAAGAAGCCTTCGTATCTTAATGCATGTATTTAATTTATTCGGAGCTATTAGAGCGGGATCCACTTTTTGGGGAATATGAGTCGAAGCAATAACAAGAATATCTCTAGTGGACCGTCTTTCACAATCCCCGGAGAGATAGTTCAATAATAAACCGAGGGACTCCGACTCATCCACATACAGATCATGAATGTTTGGAATCCATACTATGCAAGGAGACATTGTTCTTGCCAATTCGAATTGCAAGTTGATAGAAGCTAGGTCTATTTCCAACTCGATGATATACCTAAGCATCTTATCATCCACCGTATACTCCTCCCTCAACTCCGGGTCCGAGTCCAAGTTCGAATAAATAGAGTCGCGATCATCAATATCGTCCACATCTTTAAGCGCACCCATATAGTCCTTAGCAGGATCGCTATCATCATCAATACCATCAATATCCACACCATCAAGCGCTTCCATATAGGCCTCAGGATCGAGATCATCAATAACTATTTTCAAATCCAGCTTGTTCAGAAATACCGTAATGAAAGGAAGATAGGAGTTTGTCGCTAGGGATTTGACCAAATAGGATCGTCCAGTTCCTATAGGACCTATCACTAAAATACCCCTAGAGGGGGATAGGGCTAGGCGGAACGAAAAGGTTTTTTGTTTTCCATGAGATGGGAAATGAAAACTATTAGCCCTACACGAGATTTGTGAATAAGTGATTGTCTGATAATGAGCAAGGAATATCCGTCTTTCTGCTAAACAGGATGTATTGAACTCATAATTCATTAGATCCTTTTGATGAATGTCAACTACGTATCGTAAGTAAATTGCTCCCGCTTGTTCAAACATTTGATAACCATAGTCACTCTTTACTAAATGATCAATATGAGTCAGACTCCATAGAATTTTATCAATCCCTTTTTCTGGCCTTAAGGTGGAGAAATGAAACGAGTAAACTCTCTCTTTAGCCAAAAACCAATCACAGGTCTCGATCCAGGATTCTATTTCATCATGAGTCTGAAACCTGTGTCCTTTTCTTATCCATGAATAGATCTCTTTACTTGTATGACTTAGATGTCTCGTATTTCTCGAAAAAGTGATTCGATTGGTGGGATTTGGTATGATACTTATGAGATCGATGAGATTGAAAAATATCTTCTGTATAAATTTGACCCCATAAGCGGGACCACCACCAAATAGCGCAAAACCCAGTATTTCTGCTAGAAAATCTTCTAATTGTTCCCGAGCAACTAGAAAGAGATTCTGTAACCAGAAAGAATTCGGTTCAGGTTTAGGATACCCATCCACAAGTTTGTACACCCCAATCATGTATGATGGAATCGCCAAAGATTTGATCCTCTCGAACTCTGTCTGTAACTCACTAGAGTCTAGGGAAACTGAGAAAAGAAGTACCTGAACGAGACATCCAGCAAGAAGAAGAAGTAAAAGGCTTGAATAGAGGAACTCCCGAACATTTGGCGAGCTCGGATGTGTCGATATCAACGGTGACTCATTATTTCGATGAATCATTTCTTCGAACCGAAGAAGCCTACGGAAACACTTCCACGAAATATCACTTGAAATCTCACTTATCGGTGCCCACAATCCCCACAATTTTAGCTTAAGAGCTCGCCATTTTAGCTTAAGAATTCGCCATCCTGATTTGTGCATAATATAATGAAAATTGGATACAAATTTGTGACTGCTACTTAGCATCGGCAATAGGTCTGAAAAAGCATCTAAAAATATCAAATTTAGATATTTGTACCCTGTCGAAGTAAAGAACCATGGCATATATGTTTGGAATAGATTCCATTTTGAGAGAGTTGAAAAAGCACTATCTCGTTGAAAGGTTTGCCCTTTCTCAACGCCTTTCTTTAGCCAATTTCGCCAAAGACGCAATTTTTTACTCGTTTCGGATGGTAAATATTTCTCAGAACGTGGAGTGTGAATCAAACCCATGTTTGAATTGAAATTCAGATACTGATGCAAGTTCTTCCTTTCTGAATCAGATAGATTCATATCGGAAAGAGGTTGACAATAAGTTCTTTCCAAATTGACTATTTCTTCCTCTGTTAGAGGTGTTCCAGAAATGTCTGCGATCGAGTAAATAGTTCTACGAACGAATAGATCG